AGTTCTTATTGTATCGGACCAAAACCGCGCTAATTGATCTTTACGGTGCTTCCTCTATCAATTAGATTCTTTATCCATAGAATAAAGTATCTAGGCATATCCAGTTCTTCATATTTTGACTTTGATATGAAGTTGTTTTCTTTGCTACAGCTGATAAAAATCGTTAGTTTGGACGATGTATATGTAGAAAGCCTTTATAGTATTTAATGCTTTTTTTTTCCTTTCTATAGTAGAGAGAGTCGCACGTAATGACAGATCACGGCCATATTATTAAAAGCTTGGGGTAAGAATGGGTTTCGTTCTAGTGCTCGAAAATAATATTCCAAAGCTTTGGTATGTTCTCCATTACTTGTGTGGATAAGTCCTATATTATAGAGTATATAACTTCGATCATAGGGATCTATTTCTAGTCGCATAGCTTCATAATAATTCTGTAAAGCTTCCGCATAATTTCCTTCGGATTGAGCCGACATCCGTTACGGTCGTCATTCGATTCCACGAATCTCCGTTCCAGAACCGTACGTGAAATTTTCATCTCATACGGCTCCTCCTTGATGTACATAATAAGAATAATAATTTATTCAGACTCAAAATATTCTCTCATTATAAACTGAGCGGGGCTAGTGTTTTTACAAGAAATCTCTAACCAACCTTTCTGCAAAAGATTTTTTCTTACCATCAAACGTGTTAGGATTAGATAGAAATGGTAACTCCAACAATTTATTTGTCCTCAACGCTCCCTAATTTACAGGAATTGGTCACTTCAACAATCTTCGATGGTTATACGGGTATCCAAAGTACCAACGAGATGGATATTTGTTGTCCCAGCCATTCTTTTAGCCCCAACCCGGATAAGGAGGAAGGGGTTAATCTTTAATAAATAACAAAGTTTTGGTGTTGTTGATTTCTAGGTGTAGTGCTTTTTCCCATATGCCCCCTATTGGTACTAGTAAAGTAATGTAATTGTAATATAGAACCTATAGGTGTAACCTTTCGCTCAATACTCCAATCGACAATTGAAGCATCTGAAGTGGCATTACTCGAGGATACACGACAGAAGGAATTGCTCTATTTATAAACTTCACCTTCAACAAGTGTAGATTTCTTTCAGTAATCTTTTTGTTCTAGCCCAAATCGTGTGTCTTTGGATGATAAAAAAAGAATCAAATCGCACCATCTCTGTAGTAAGTAAATGCCTCTTTTTCTCCTGAAGTTGTCGGAATTATTTGTAATAAGATATTGGCTATAATTGTAAAGGTTTTATCAATAAAATTTCCATTTATCTGCGATCTAGGCATAGATAACAATACATTCTATAATTCTTCATTACCTCTTGTAGGAAAACGCTCCTACAAACAAAGGAATTGGCCAGTACGAAATAACATAAAAACAGACTAATAACATGAAATTTTCTTTATTACCTGAGCTGTGAAGCAAGGACCTTTCTTTTCTATTTTTATAGTTAGGGTTGATTGTTCGTACCTATCAAATAAGCAAATTATGAATAACTCGCGAATCACTCGGGTTTTGAGCCATAATTATTATGTAGGGGAGATGGCCGAGTGGTTCAAGGCGTAGCATTGGAACTGCTATGTAGACTTTTGTTTACCGAGGGTTCGAATCCCTCTCTTTCCGCACTTTACCCAACTCATCACTGTTACTGATCAGAATCAGAATGTATCGAATAAGGTAGAATATTAGTCTAATAGCTAGACGGTATTGGTTCTCTATCTCTAATTCCTTTGATACACAACTATTGGAAAGATAAGGAATAAAATTCTCGCTTCCGATCTATTCCTTCGTCGAAAGTGAAGTAAGATTGTTCGAACCCTTCTTATTTGAGTGAGGTTTAAGTTTGACGAGAATAATATTCTACGACTAGCAATTCATTTATTTTCAAACCTACCCCTTTACTATCTATTATTTGATTGACTAGTCCTTTATATTGGAATGCGTGAAGAGTCAAATGTTTTGGCAATTCCTCATGCGGAGTTGAATCAATAGAATTTTTAATCAGAGTTCTGGATTTCTTATCATCCTTCGCTGTAATAATATCGCTGGGTTTGCAACGATAACTCGGTATATCTACTATCCGTCCATTAACTAAAATATGCCTGTGATTAACTAATTGGCGGGCTCCAGGAATAGTCGAAGCCATGCTCAATCTAAAAAGGATATTATCCAAACGCATTTCAAGTAATTGTAGTAAAACCTGACCTGTTGAACCTTTCGCTTTTCCGGCAATACGGACATATTTAAGCAATTGTCGTTCTGTAAGACCATAATGAAAACGCAATTTTTGTTTTTCTTCTAGACGAATACGATATTGGGATCTTTTACCAGAACGTGATTGGTTTCTAAGCTCACTTCCAACTCTAGGTCTTTTACTAGTTAGTCCCGGTAAAGCCCCCAGCCGGCGTATTTTTTTGAAACGAGGCCCTCGGTAACGCGACATAAAGACTCCTTATTTGAAATTCCATTTTACAGAATAAGTCTAAATTAAAACTAAACTAAATAATAACTAAGGGAAATATTGTATGACAAAGAATAATGAGATAAATTGTATCAGACTTTGTTATTGTATATATGAAATATATAAAGAAAAAAGGATCTTTTCCTTTCTTGATTTGGTCTGTATAGACCAAATATAACTCCTCCTTTTTTCTTCCTAGTTGCAAGTTTCTACGACATAATAGATTGAGGACTCTTGAAAAAATGGGTCTTTTCAAAAGGTTTTGATTTCAAAGAGACATTATCAATCATGTAAAAAATCCGTAAAAGCCGGCTATCGGAATCGAACCGATGACCATCGCATTACAAATGCGATGCTCTAACCTCTGAGCTAAGCGGGCTCACATACGCATAAGAAAATTTGCCATTCAGAATAATTTTCTAAACTACTTGGATCTTATTTTCCCTAGTAAGTATTCAGATTCATTCTTAGCTATTCATAATTCATATTATTATAGCAAAAAGAAAAAAAATCGACCGTTCAAGTATTCCACAGTATAGGGTCAAATTATAGTAAACGAAGAATCAATCTGTGGAACATATCCATCTCTATTGAATTGCGGATACAGAAATGATAGAATCATTTCTGATCCGACAAAACAGGTTCCGCAGATAGAGATGAAAGAAGATAGGCAAAAAATAGGAGGAAACCCTTTTCAATATAGGAATCGGCATCGAATTAATTCAAGGCTTCCATTGAAAGAATGAACCGACATTAAGCTAATTGAAAAAAAAAAGAGGGGATATGGCGAAATTGGTAGACGCTACGGACTTAATTGTATTGAGCCTTGGTATGGAAACCTACTAAGTGAAAACTTTCAAATTCAGAGAAACCCTGGAATTAAAAATGGGCAATCCTGAGCCAAATCTTCTTTTCCGAAACCAACCCCAAATAGAGGGGTTTAAAAAGCGAGAATAAAAAAGGATAGGTGCAGAGACTCAACGGAAGTTGTTCTAACAAATAGAGTTTACTACATTGCATTGGCAAAGGAATCTTTTCATCGAAACTCCAGAAAGGATGAAGGATAAATCTTAATATACATATGTATACGTACCAAAATAGTATATCAAATGATTAATGACAACTCAAATCTTTATTTCAAAATGAAAGAATTGTTAGGAAGCGATTCCGAATTGAACAAAGAATCGATTATTCATTGATAAAAAAAGTGTCACTCCACAGTTTGATAGATCTTTTAACGAAATGAGATTAATCGGACGAGAATAAAGATAGAGTCCCATTATACATGTCAATACTGACAACAAGGAAATTGATAGTAAAAGGAAAATCCGTCGACTTTAGAAATCATGAGGGTTCAAGTCCCTCTATCCCCAAATCCCCTAAAAAGTAGCATTTGATTACCTAATTTTTTTTCTCATACTCTCGTTTCTTGGCATAGTATTTTCAAACTTGTTATGTTTTTCATTCAACCTATTTTTTTTTACTTTTTACAAAGAAATCCTATAAAAATTGGATTCCCTTATCCCAAACTTAGAAAGTCTAGGGACTATCTAAGACTTTAATTTAATAAATACCCTTTCATGTTTTTTTATTGACATAGCCTCAAATCATATCGTAAAATTAGACTGATACGGAAAGGATGGTCGGGATAGCTCAGCTGGTAGAGCAGAGGACTGAAAATCCTCGTGTCACCAGTTCAAATCTGGTTCCTGGCATATGATTGATTTCTAGAATAGATGCTTTCTTTATATATATGATATGAATAATAATTCATCGGGATCAACAGACATATATTCTATAGCAGGATACTTACATACCCATCTAGGCGTCTGTAACTATACCCACCCATCTATCTCTATTTTATAGATGAGAAAATAAAAAATTTAAGTAGTTAAAAGAATCTTTTTTTTTCATACCTTCTCTGTTCTCGTTCAAAACAAAAATATTAATACTTCATACGTATTTGAATACGTATTTGAAAGGTTAGTTGGTTAAAAGATCCAAAGGCCTACTCTATAGAAATTGCGGGATGGGACTAGAAAAAAAGAATTTCAGATACAATACAAATATAATAAATTATAGTCTACTCTTTTTGATTTCTTGGTCGCTTTTTCCGCCTATTATGAATCGATCTAAGTCGTGTGCGCGGTACAAAGTTCATGTTCCTGATGGAGAGCTCTTTTAGTTCATGCTATTCGTTAGGCTTATCCGAACTAAAAAGAATTTTGAACCTATCCATAATAGAATAATAATACGAATGACGCTTGAATTACTCTATTTGATCTAGCACAGAACGTACCAATATTCCTTGAATATCTGGAGTTGTAAAAGTGAGGATTAGTTTCTTATCATTCAATGAGCATCTTGGATTTCATAAAAATTAGGAGCAATATAATCCTTACGTAAAGGCCATCCTATCCAACTTTCAGGCATTAAGATACGTTTCAAGCGGGGATGATTATCATAATATATTCCTAACATATCATAAGATTCCCGCTCTTGAAAATCTGAACTTTTCCAAACCCAG